CTTATCTGGAGAATAGCCGACAATACCTTCCATTGAATGAATAATGGATCCAGATCCTAAAAACAACAATGCTTTCGAATAAGCATGAGTAATCAAATGAAATAAAGCAGCTCGATAGGAGCCCATACCTAAAGCTAACATCATATAACCCAATTGAGACATTGTAGAATAGGCTAAACCTCTCTTAATATCTTTTTGAGCAAAAGCTAAAGTAGCTCCTAAGAGTACTGTTATTATACCTATCAAAGCTATTAGCTTCATTATGTAAGGTATAACTACGAAAAGAGGAAGAAGTCGAGCTACAAGAAAAATTCCCGCTGCTACCATGGTAGCAGCATGTATTAGAGCCGAAATAGGGGTAGGTCCTTCCATGGCATCTGGTAACCACACATGAAGAGGGAATTGTGCCGATTTAGCAATTGCACCGGAAAATAATAGGAAAGCGCACAAAGTAACAAATAAAAAATGAACCTCATTATCATTATTAGAAATCAAGTTATTGAATATTTCAAACAAATCCTGAAATTCGAAACTGCCTGTTAGCCAATAAAGACCTAAAATTCCTAATAATAAACCAAAATCGCCTACACGATTAGTTACGAATGCTTTTTGACAAGCATTGGACACACTAGGTCGTGTGAACCAAAAGCCTATTAATAGGTAAGAGCACATTCCAACCAATTCCCAAAAGATATAAATTTGTATTAAATTGGAACTGGTAACTAATCCCAGCATTGAAGTATTGAAAAAACTCATATAAACAAAAAATCTCAAATAGCCTTGATCATGAGACATATAACTGTCACTATAAACAAGAACTAAAATTCCAACCGTAGTAATTAATATTAACAAAATAGAAGTAAGTGGGTCAATCAAATACCCGAACTCTAAGGAAAAATCATTGTTGATGGTCCAAGACCATACATATTGATAAATGGAACTGCTATTTATTTGCTGAATAAACAGATCGGTCGAAAAAACCATAACTATACTTAACAATAAAACACTCGGAAAAGCCCATATACGGTGAAGTTTTTTTGTTGACACCGGAAAAAGTAGCAGCCCTATTCCTATTAACATAGGGACTGGAAGTGTAACGAAAGATAGAATCCATAAATATTGATATGTATGTTCCATAAAAAAATCTTATTATTTTTAATTAAAAAAAAAAAAAAATGAATTAAGTTTAACTTATTTTATAATTAAGTTTAACTTATTTTATAACTGTCTTGACAATTATTATTTTTAATCACTATAGAAAATAGAACCTTTGATGCCTTCAATCCAATTTAAAGAAATACTAGGTAGATAAAAATGTGTAAATTTTGACTGATCTGGTTTAGATCATATGCTTGATCTGGATGATCTATCAAGGAATATATATTGAATTAGATAAGATTTTCCAGTTTTCAATTTGAAAGTCCGGGACAGAACTCGAAACTTTTTTTGTTATATTATATGTCCATAAATCAATATCTAATGGGGTTGCTAAACCTTAACACAAATTTTATACCTAACGAAACTCTAAGGATTAATACAATAAAAATGAATTTTTATTTTCATTAATTTGAATGTTTCAACAAAAAAATATTCCATTGAATTAACTCCTTCAAGCTCGCCAATTGAATAAAAAAGGGTTATTATAATTTTGAGCAAGCCGCCATGGTGAAATCGGTAGACACGCTGCTCTTAGGAAGCAGTGCTAGAGCATCTCGGTTCGAGTCCGAGTGGCGGCATAACATAATTAAATTATCTAATTATTAAAAGGATAGAATAAATCCTATAATGAATTCAATTCCATATGTAAAATTATGGATAATTAAAGTATTCCCCCCTTTTTTTTTATGATATTTTTGACTTTAGAACATATATTAACTCATATATCTTTTTCGGTCGTTTCAATTGTAATTCTAATTCATTTTCTAACCTTATTAGTCAATGAATTTGTGGGACTCTATGATTCGTCAGAAAAAGGCATGTTAACCACTTTTTTCTGCCTAACAGGATTACTAATTACTCGTTGGATTTATTCGGGACATTTACCAATAAGTGATTTATACGAATCATTAATATTTCTTTCATGGATTTTCTCTATTATTCATATGGTTCCATATTTTAAAAAACATAAGAATTATTTAAGCACAATAACCGCACCAAGTACTTTTTTTACCCAGGGCTTTGCTACTTGGGGTCTTTTAACCGATATGAATCAATCGAAAATTTTAGTACCTGCTCTCCAATCCCAGTGGTTAATAATGCACGTAAGTATGATGGTATCGGGCTATGCAGCTCTTTTATGCGGATCATTATTGTCAGCAGCACTTCTCGTAATTACATTTCGAAAAGTCATAAGAATTGTTGGTAAAAACAATAATTTATTAAATGATTCATTTCCCGTTGATGAGATCCAATACATGATGGAAAAACGAAATATTTTAAAAAATACTTTTTTTACTTCTTCTAGGAATTATTACAGGTTTCAATTGATTCAACAATTAGATCATTGGGGTTTTCGTATTCTTAGTATAGGGTTTCTTTTTTTAACCATAGGTATTCTTTCAGGAGCAGTCTGGGCTAATGAAGCATGGGGATCATATTGGAATTGGGACCCAAAAGAAACTTGGGCATTTATTACTTGGACCATATTCGCGATTTATTTCCATACTCGAACAAATAAGAATTTGGAAGGTTTAAATTCGGCAATTGTTGCTTCGATCGGTTTTCTTATAATTTGGATATGCTATTTTGGGGTTAATTTATTAGGAATAGGACTACATAGTTATGGTTCATTTACATTAATATCCTAATTGAATTCAAGAACGAGTTTAACAAATATAACCATAAGCCAGTTTAACATATATATAAGAAGCTTCAGGTAAGTCGTTGAGAACCTTTTGAATCACTCCATTACTTGAGTGATTCAAAAGGTTCTCGCAAATGTTAAACATATCTGATTACAATTCCGTTTTTTTTTTAATTTTTTAATAACTACCTATAAAAAAAAAATTAGCTATAAAAAAAATTCGATAGAATAGCTTCGACCTTGTCAACTGATAATGAGAAAACGAAATCCGGATAAATACCAATACTAATTACAGGCAGAAGGATAGCAATCGAAACAAATAATTCCCGTGGTCCAGAATCAAAAAAATAAGAATTTGTGGCATTAAGCAGCTTGTATCCATAGAACATCTGGCGTAACATAGATAATAAATAAATAGGAGTCAATATCGTTCCAACTGCCGCTCCAAAAGTAATTAGTATTTTTGGCATTAAAAAATATTTTTTGGCGGTAATTATTCCAAAAAATACTACCAATTCTGCAAAAAAGCCGCTCATGCCCGGTAATGCAAGAGAAGCTAATGATAAGATACTGAACATCATGAATATTTTTGGCATTAGGGTAGCCATTCCGCCCATTTCGTCAAGATAAACAAGACGTATTCTATCATAACTTGTTCCTGACAAGAAAAAAAGCCCAGCGCCAATAAATCCATGAGATATTATTTGTAAAATGGCCCCGTTGAGTCCCATATCGCTTATAGAGCAAATTCCTATAATTGTAAAACCCATATGAGATACAGAAGAATAGGCTATTCTTTTTTTTAAATTTTTTTGACCAGAAGATGTTGAAGCTGCATAGATTATTTGTATTGCGCCTACTATTATCAACCAAGAAGAAAATATAGAATGGGCGTGGGATAATAATTCCATATTTATTCGAACCAATCCATATGCTCCCATTTTTAATAAGATTCCAGCTAAAAGCATACAAGTACTGTAATGTGCTTCTCCATGGGTGTCTGGTAACCATGTATGTAAGGGTATAATCGGTGATTTGACAGCAAAAGCAATAAGAAATCCAATATAGAATAGTATTTCCAAGGTCACAGGATATGATTGATTAGCTGATGTTTCAAAATTGAATGTTGGTTCATTGGAAGCATAGAAAGCGATACCTAAAGCTCCCATTAATAAAAAAACGGAACTTCCTGCAGTATACAAAATAAATTTTGTAGCTGAATACAGACGTTGCTTTCCCCCCCACATGGCTAGAAGTAGATAAACAGGAATTAATTCTAACTCCCACATAATGAAAAAAAGTAAAAGATTTTGAGAAGAAAATAATCCTATTTGACCACTATACATTGCTAACATCAAAAAATGAAATAATCGAGAATCCCGAGTAATTGGCCGAGCCGCTAAAGTAGCTAAAGTGGTGATAAATCCGGTCAGTAAAATAGGTCCTATAGAAAGTCCATCTATTCCTAATCTCCAGTAAAAATCAAAAAAATTAATCCATTGATAAGACTCCGTCAATTGGATTAAGGGATCGTCCAATTGGAAATAATAAGAGAATGCATAGGTCATTAAAAGGAGTTCTAGTACACATATAAGTATAGTATACCACCTAATTACCTTATTTCCTCTATGAGGGAAAACGAAAATCAAGGAACCCGCGAATATTGGTAAAACTACTAATACTGTTAACCAAGGAAAAGAATTCGTGGTAAAGACAAGATACACTTGGACAAGAAAAACCCGTACTCGAAAACCTAATCTATTTTTTTATTATTATTTTTTTAGTACGGGTTTTTGTCGGTAAACAAAAAATCAAATGTATTCAAGTGGTTTTTTCTGGAAAATATCAATAAGCTAGACCCATGCTTCGAGTTGTTTCATGCCATAGATAAACTCGAACACTCAAGAAATCAGTTGGACAGGCGGATTCGCATCTCTTACAGCCAACACAGTCTTCCGTTCTTGGAGCAGAAGCAATTTGCTTAGCTTTACACCCGTCCCAAGGTATCATTTCTAATACATCTGTGGGGCAGGCCCGGACACATTGAGTACACCCTATACATGTATCATAGATTTTTACTGAATGTGACATTGGAGCTATAATTTTTTTTTAAAAAAACGTCATAAATTTTCGATCTAGTAAATTTTGAAATGAATCATATATTTAGACACCAGATGAATCAATGATTTATCATAATTTGTCTATTCAATTTCGGATCGACTCATGAGATAGAACCAAGATACTTTAATTTCTTACGTTTTCGTAAACATTATCAGATACGCTATCTATCATAAATATCAATTCAAATTAATGAATCTAAATATTTTATATGATTAATACTACTTATTCAACAAATTCAATTGATTGATACGGATTGATTTTCTGTTACGATAAATTGACGAAACTATAGCCAGCCCGATAGCTGCTTCAGCGGCTGCGATAGATATAATAAAAATTGAAAAAATATTTCCTTTTAATTGGCGACTATCAAAAAAATCAGAAAATGTTACTAAATTTATATTGACGGCATTCAGTATAAGTTCAAGACACATAAGGGCTCTAACCATATTTCGACTCGTGATCAATCCATAGATACCGATAGAAAATAAATAAGCACTCAAACCAAGCACATGTTCGAGCATCATGGCCCCACTCCTTAGCGATTTCGATTTATTTCAATATGAACAATGAACAACAATTTAACATCAACAGATTAGATTGACTAGAATAAGAATATCACAAGTACAAAACAAAAAAAAAGATTGGAATATAGATCGAATAAAAGAATTTATATATGAATAATCCTCAAATAAATGTGATAACATAGAATAAAGTCTGATTTGGATTGCGATTACCAATTAAAAAGATTTATTACTGACGAGCCGTGGCAATCGCACCTATCAAAGCAACTAAAAGAATTATTGAAATGAATTCAAATGGAAGAAAAAAATCTGTTGCTAAATGAATTCCAATTTGTTGACCATTACTTACCAAATCTTGCTCTATAATCTGGTTTGCTCTTGTAGTCCAAATAATCCCATACCATGTTGTATCTGAAATAATAGTAATTAGTAAAACAAAAAGACTTGTACAAATTAGGGAAGTAAGACCATTCCCAACAGTCCAAAGATTGAAATCTTTGTAATCTTCTGAACCATTCATGAACATCACAGCAAATAAAATTAAAACATTTATAGCTCCCACATAAATAAGGAGCTGCGCCGCAGCTACAAAATGAGAGTTTGATAAAATATAGAATAAGGATATACAAACAAGAACCAATCCCAATGAAAAGGCAGAAAAAATTGGATTGGTAAGTAATACCACTCCTAGACCTCCTAATATAAGACCTAATCCTAGAAAGACTAAAAGAAAATCATGTATTGGTCCAGGTAAATTCATTGTACGTAAAATAAAAGATAAAAAAATCAAATTCTTTTTTTTCATGACTTTATTGACCCGACCAGGAGAAACTTATTTAGAATGGGTTAATTTAATCCTAAAAGGTTAAAATTACTGTAGTACTGATATCAGACTAATCCCATTCTTTCTCGAAAAAATAAAAATGGATACTTTAATTTCTATTTCGAAATAGAAATAATTATGGATAGAATTATGACTATATTAATAGATTTTCAATCTAAATTAAGCTACGCTGCAATTCTTACCAATCAATCAAATCCAATCGCTAGTTGGGATTTGTAGCTTTTGTAGTTATTGACCAAACAAAATGCAAAATGAAAAAAAAAAGATTTCAGACTTTTAGATCAAACCTAGATCTTTGTTTAATGATTAAAAATGACTCTTCAATCAATCTTTAATCAAAGGGGGTTTGTCCATTTTGATTAAAGATTGAGGTGAATTCAAAATTGTTCGAATTGTATAATCGTCAATTACTGACATTGGTAAACGACCTAAAGCAATTTGGTTATAATTCAATTCGTGACGATTATAGGTAGAAAGTTCATATTCTTCAGTCATTGATAAACAATTAGTTGGACAATACTCAACGCAGTTGCCACAAAATATACAGATTCCGAAATCAATACTGTAATTAAGCAATCGTTTCTTTCGAATATTAGTTTCCAATTCCCAATCAACAACAGGTAAATCTATAGGACATACACGAACACATACTTCACAAGCAATGCATTTATCAAATTCAAAATGGATTCGACCGCGGAAACGCTCCGATGTGATTAATTTTTCATAAGGATATTGAATAGTTACCGGTAAACGATTTACGTGGGATAAGGTAGTCATGAAACTTTGACCAATGTACCTTGCAGCCCGTATGGTTTGTTGACCATAATTCATGAACCCAGTTACCATAGGGAACATATCGTGAATCTCTATGAATAATTTTATATTTGTTTCTTTATCTTGTTTGAGACAAACTATAAATATACAAAAGAGTTACTTTATAGTGAAAAGAGTTGGGAAGAGGTTGTTAATAATAAATTGCCAAGAGAAATAGGTAAAAGAAATTTCCATCCAAGATTTAATAGTTGGTCCATTCTTAGTCTAGGTAAAGTCCATCTTGTTGTGATAGGAATGAACAAGAACAAATAAGTTTTAACCAATGTAATAAGAATACCCATTGTTGTTCCAAAAACTCTACCTACTTTATTTATTTCAAAATCAAAAAACTCCGGGACAGATATGTACGGAATAGAGATATTCCAACCGCCCAAGTAAAGAACTGCTACAAATAATGAAGAGACTAATAAGTTTAGATAGGAAGCAACATAAAATAAACCAAATTTGATACCCGAATATTCAGTTTGATAACCTGCTACTAATTCTTCTTCTGCTTCTGGTAAATCAAAAGGTAATCTCTCACATTCTGCTAGGGAAGAAATGAAAAAAATGATAAATCCTATAGGTTGACGCCACAAATTCCATCCCCCCAAACCATATTTTGATTGTGCCTCAACTATATCAACTGTACTCGAACTGTTAGATAATCATAGTCGGTGATGACATCACTGTCCCCATCGCTATTACAGAACCATACATGAGATTTTCACCTCATATGGCTCCTCGAAGGCCATAAATAAATCTAAGGGCCAGATCATATTATTTATCTTGATCTATTTGTAGGATAGATAGGATCAAAATCTATCGGATGCCCCCAATTCAAAAATTTGACCAATGTAATTCTGTCTGTTATAATACTAAAGTAAAGTACTTCTGAATTGATCTCATCTTTTAAGAATTTCAATTTTTCTTTCTTGAGCAATAACTTAAATCTTTCAATAAAATACTTCTTGTAGAAATACCAATAAATATTTCAACCTATCATTTTCGATTACGAAAAAGAAAAAGAATTAGACATTCCATTAGTTCATGAATTATGACACGAATTCAATTTATATTTATATGAATATCGAGATAGGAAAGAAAGAAGAATAAAGGATTCTTTTTTTTCTTTTTCTATTGTAAGTCTATTCTTTTTTTTGTTCCTATTCTTCCTTCTGAAAAAAAAAAGGAAAAGATTACTTCGTTCCTGATAGTCATTTGTTTAATTGGTGGATAGGAGCATACTCTGGATCGGAATCGTGGGGAGTACTGCCTGATCATTTCTACTAATTTAAAGCCCCAATTAATATTCTTTTATTTTTGATAATTCTATTACTAATCTTTTATGTATCTTGGTGTTCCTAACCATCCACTCATTTTTATTTTTACTCAACTGCTCGGTAGCATTACTAGCATTACAATAATATATATATATATATATAAATGATAGTAAAAACTCAATAAGGTTGATTCTTTGAGCCCGCTTTCAAGCCAGGATGACTAATCAACCAATTTTGGGACAAATGATCTCATCTTCTTATGTTTATTTGTGCTTTCCTGTTGTACATAAGAAATGAGTCTCGATTTTTTTTACTGCAAATTTAGAAGCTGTTTTCTTTCACTCATATAACTATCTAATTTAGTTCATCAACCCAAATGATGAATAAAAAAATAAGGATATATATTCAATATATTCAATTAATTTTACCTTTTTCCTAATAAAAAAAAAAAAAGGGGGGGGATAGGGAAAAATTTATGTTTCAACGAATCGCACGTAGAGATATGGATAATACACAGAGAGTTAATGGTATTTCATAACTAATCGATTGAGCGGCAGCTCGTAGACCACCTAAAAAGGAATATTTATTATTTGATCCATATCCTGACATAAGAAGTCCAATGGGAGCAATACTTGAAATCGCAATCCATAAAAATACGCCGATATTTAGATCCGCTAAAACAAAGTGATAGCCAAAAGGAATTACTGAATAGCTTAATAGAGTTGATATGGCTGCTATGGATGGTCCGATACTAAATAAACGAGTATCCCCTCTAGATGGAAAAAGATTTTCTTTGAAAAGTAATTTTGTTCCATCCGCTAGAGCTTGAAGAACTCCAAAAGGACCGGCATATTCAGGTCCAATACGTTGTTGTATCCCTGCAGAAATTTCTCTTTCTAACCACACAATTACTAGTATGCCTATCGTGATTCCCAATACAAGAGTCAAAATAGGGACAAGCATCCATATAATTCCATAGATCTCGTTTAAGGATTTCAATCTGGAAAAAGAATTGATAGCTTGTACTGTTGTTGGATCAATTATCATTTCAACGATCAACTTCCCCCATAATAATATCTATGCTACCTAATATTGTCATAATATCAGCCAATTTCATTCTTTTAATTAATTGAGGAAGAATTTGCAAATTGATAAAACCCGGCGGGCGAATTTTCCATCTCCAAGGAAAACTACTTTGATCCCCTATCAGAAAAATTCCCAACTCTCCTTTTGGTGCTTCAACTCTAACATAAAGTTCTTGTTTCGGCAATTCAAAGGCGGGAGAAGTTTTTTTACTAATAAATCGATATTCAAAATCATTCCATTCTCGATTCCTTTCTCTAGCAAAACTTCGAGTTTCTAAATTTTCATAAGGCCCCCCTGGAATCCCTTCCAAAGCCTGTTGAATAATTTTTACGGATTCCGTCATTTCACCAATTCGGACTAAATAACGAGCTAGCGAATCCCCTTCCTTTTGCCACTGGACTCCCCAATCAAATTCGTCATAACACTCATAATGATCAACTTTACGAAGATCCCATCGTACTCCGGAAGCTCGTAGCATTGGTCCTGATAAACCCCAATTTATTGCTTCTTCTGCACTAACAATACCTATTCCTTCAACTCGTTGTAAAAAAATAGGATTTCGCGTAATAAGTTTTTGATATTCAGCAACTCCTGTTAAAAAATAATCGCAGAAATCCAAACATTTATCTAACCAGCCATGAGGTAGATCAGCTGCTACTCCTCCGATACGAAAATAATTATGCATCATTCTCATACCAGTCGCAGCTTCGAATAAATCATATATTAACTCTCTTTCTCTAAAAATGTAGAAGAAAGGGGTCTGCCCCCCAATATCTGCCATAAAAGGGCCAAGCCATAAGAGATGAGAAGCTATACGACTCAACTCCAACATAATTACTCTGATATAGCTAGCTCTTTTAGGTACTTGAATATTTCCCAACTGTTCCGGTCCATTTATGGTTATCGCTTCTGTAAACATAGTAGCTAAATAATCCCAACGTGTTACATAAGGCAAATATTGTATAATTGTTCGGTTTTCCGCAATTTTTTCCATCCCTCTGTGTAAATAACCTAATATTGGTTCGCAGTCAATAACATCTTCACCGTCTAGACTAAGGATGAGTCGAAGAACGCCATGCATTGATGGGTGGTGGGGCCCCATATTGACTATCATAAAGTCCTTTCTTGTAGCTGGTACATTCATAGGGGGTTCCTCGATTGATTTTTCCATGAATTACTGAAAACGAAAATAAGTTCATCAAAATTCAAGTTTAAGATCTAATAAATCAAATAATAAAAAAAAAAAAGACTCTTCAAATTAACGAGTTTTTGATTCCCGAATGTTCAACTGGCTAATTAATTCTTTATAACGTACTCCATTTTTCTTTGCCAAATAAGATAGTAGTCGTTGGCGTTTTCCTAGAATTTTCCGTAAACCTCTTTGAGATAAATAGTCTTTTCTATGCAATTCCAAATGTGAAGTAAGTCTTCGTATCTTATTAGTAAAACTTACTATTTGAAATTCAACGGATCCCTTGTTTTCTTTGTTGTCTTCTTGTGAAATAATTGAAATGAATGCACTTTTTACCATAAAATGAAATCCCCCTCCTCCCGCCTTTGTTAAGTATAGTTTTATTGATCAGTAATAATAAATAATGTAATATTAAATAAGAATGTCAGTTGGTTTGAATTTGGTATACACAATAATCTTCAATTCGTTAGGAATTCAAAAATCAATCCAATTTTTTTTTTGATTCGGCTAGAAATACATAAAAGATGGTATATTTCTTCCCTTACAAAGGAAAAAAAATTATATCTATATCTAAAAATCTAAAACGAAAAATTGGATTGATTCATTTCTAGATCGAATTGATACATGATTGAATTCCATATATCAGAATGGAATATGGGATGTAAAACAATGTATATGGACGTCTCTCTTTGTTTTCATATATTTCATATACTAGATTAGATATGCTATGGGATATATATGACAAATGGAACTTTACCGAATTTTTAATCGTGGACATATATGTATCCTTACCATACTAAACCGACTAGCATTATTGGTATCAAACCAATAGCGATTTATACAAGCTAAATCTTCTAATCGATAATTGGGCCAAAGAAAAAGTTTTAATTTAATTAGTTTATTTTTATCTCTATCAAAACGTTTGCTTTTATCTATAATGTGAGCGTGGTTTTTTATGTTATTATTATTGATAATTTCTGTATTGATATCATTTTCATTTTTTGAATTGAAAGAAATTAGAATTCTCAATTCTCTACGATGTTTAGAGGATAAAAGATTTTCGGGAACAAGTAAATCATAATTATTTTTGTCTTTATTTCTAATTAAACTTTGATTTATTACAATAGAGTTTTTTTTTCTGTATCTTTGATTAATTTGTTGTTTTCTCTTATGAACCAATAAAATATTTATGGTTTGATACATAATAAATTTTCCATCATTTTTTACCGACAGACGGGTTGATTCGATAATCAATATTCCCTTTTTCATCAATTCTGTAAGAGTTAAATCTTTCTGAATCATTAGAATATCTAGACTCAGTTCTCCCCTTTGAATAGAGGATATAATAATTTCTCGTGGATTTGTCAGTCTAAGCAAGAGACAATATATTTTGATATTATTGATTATTTTTTGATTTAAAGAATCATCCCATCTTAATTGAAAGCATAAATACCTTTTTAGCAAAAAATCAAGTTCTGCTTCCGTATTACTTTTGTATTGCTTTTTCTTTCTACGCTCTTTCCTGTCTGATCTTGCATAATCTTCTTCAACATCTTTTTCTTGGTTTGCTAGAACTGATTCAAGATCTACTTGATCCTCAGACTCTTTTTCTTCATGATTTTGATTTTTTAATTGAATGGATTTTGTTTCATTCGATGATAAAGGATCGTTATTTTGCTTTCTGTTGATTTTTTTATTTTCACTAACATCTTTAGTTCCATTAAAATTTAAAAAAAGTAATTTGATTGGTATCATCCATGATTTTATCTTATATGCCTTGCAAAGTATCACAAATTTTGGAAAGAACCAAAATTCTAAATTTGATGTAGGACGATCTAGTATTTCTTCATTCATTCCCATCCAATCAAAAAGGTTTTTTTTTTGTTTGGTTCCGGTATCGATCCAGGATTCAATATCGACTTTCTTTCTAAGACAAAAAGGGAGAATTCTCCAATCCAAATATTTTCTATGCGAGCTTTTTTCCGTATCGATAATATCATCTTCTCTTAGATGCTTATTGACAGGGATACCTCCCGACATATCAAATAATTTACTTTTATCTATTTTGTAATTATAAAAAATCTCTTGCTTATTATTTAATTTGAATGGTAATTCATAAATAGATGAGTCTTTCTTATCTTCATAATTAATGGATTTATATAATAAAATATTATATCTATAGTATTTTTTAAAATTATCTTTTTGGTTCGATAATGAATCGACTTCCAAATTATTTTGTTTTTCGTAATGAATAAATTGGTCTTTTTCATATAAATTCCATTTATTTAAATCCTTATTTTGAATCATATGCTGTTGATTCATTTTATTTCGCCATTTTTGCGATATTAAGCTAGACCATCTGATCTGAGATAAATCGTATTTATATTGATAATTACTTCTTACCCAGTTTTTCCATTCATTCATTACAGAATTTTTAAAATTTGTATTTTTTAATTTGAACTGAAATCCTCCTTGGACTCCAAAATAATCTTTTATTTCATTCTTAAGAAAACGAGATGCTCCATGATATTGAAGGACAGATCTTAACTTATATAGGTTAATAACTTGGACTTGTGATAATTTGTAAAATACATATGCTTGTGACAAAGAGGTTACGTTATACAAAATCTGTGAGTTCTTGTTAAAATTACTATAATTAAATACCTTTTTTATACTCGAGATAAAGTGAATTAGTGTATTTTGATTTGTTTTATCAAGTCTTTGGTGATTTTCGTTTTTATTATACATAGAAATGTATTTAGTAATCATTTTTCTTGGTGATTCACGAAAAAACTGTACATTGATCCTCGGAATATTAATGATAGCTAGAAGGATATCTATATATATCTTTTCAATCAAAATTTTTATAAAAAAATATGATTTACGGACTAATTGAGCATTGTTTCTTTTTAATATCTGTAAAATATTTTTTGATGATTTTAATTTTAATCGTTTAGCATTATAACTTAGTTTGTTAGGACTAATATTTCTTTCTGAGATTAGAAATCGTTTTTTCTTTTCTTTTGTAATTTTTTCTATTTGATTTCTTATTGTCTTTGTTCTGGCATTCAGATCTTTCATTTTTTTTTCTGTCAGTGAATAGTTTATCCAATCCATAGATCGAATTGAAGTGGAAAATTTATGAATAGTCCCATTAGTGATTGGTGAATCTTTTTCGTTTTTAGTTTCATTTAATTCAGATACTTCTCTAAATCCAAATAATAGAATCGGATTTCTTTTTGATTTTGATATTATTTCTTTTACAAATAGAATACTTTTGATGAACCAGTTTTTTGTTTCTTTCGGTAAATGTAGAAATATTTTTCTTTTTTCTTTAAAAATTGTTAGAGTTAGAAAACCATTTTTTTTCAACTTTCTAATTTTTTTTTTTAATTTTTTAAAAATGGGTTCAAAAAGTGAAAGTTCTTTTCGGGGAGAACCAAAAGGAAGTTCAGTTTCCATTCCCCAAACTGTTAAAAAACAAAAATCATGTTTTTGTCTTTTCTTTTTTATTGGATCTTTAGAAAAGAATTTTAACTTAGATCTGTGCCAAGGTTGTAGTCGAAAAGGAAATAGGATCTTTATTTGAATACCGTCTGTTAACCAGTTTTTAGGAAATTCTGTTTCTGATAATTGAACTCCATTATAAGTGCATTTAACATGCATTTCTCTATTCCAATCCTTTAAATCCTCGGACCATTCGGGAATTTGAAATAATAACATACGAATGATATTTTTAGCTATTATTAATGAAGGCAATATAATATATTTTCGAAGAATCGATTGAATTACTAAAACACAACCTCTTATTGCTTGAGCAAAAATAATGCTATCCCAGGTTTCAGCTATTTCTATACGAACTTTTTCTTCTCGTTTGTCTTCTTCTCGTCTGTTTTTGCTCTCTGCTTTTTCTTTTTTGTCACTTTCCTTTGTTTTTTCTTCTGTATAAGTAGAATCTGAAATTGTAAATTCTGATTTTTTACGCATCCAATTTATAAACATTATTTTCATTAGCTCAGAAGTATCAAAAGCAAAAAAAAGAAATTTCTCTATTCTGTCCAAAAAAAGGGGAGAATGCAAATTTGCTTGAAACAGTTTCAAAATAGCTATTTTTCGCCTTTGTGTTCGCATGGAGCCCTTTATTATATCTCGACGAAAGTCCGATTGTTGTGAATAACGTATCAAAGCCACTTCGCCCGTTTGATCAAAATTAGTTGTATCTTTAGTTTTGGAATTATTATAAGTATTAGAATCCGGATTTTCTTGATTATCAGTAAAAATTACTACACGTTTGGCTTTTCGTGAACGAATCTCATGATCCTCCGCCGCGTTTTCTT